TGGTGGATTTGATGAGGGTGGTTGGTGGGGAAGAGAGTGGAAAATTGATAGGAGGGAGTTAGAGGCGAGAAATGTATATCTATAGATAGACTTAAGATTTAAGTGTTATGTTTGTGTTTTAGTGACCTGTTGATTGGGTTGGTTAAGTCAAATTTGGTCATAAATCCTGGCTTCATTTTTGTTGCATTTATCTGGTTCTGTTTTCGGGGGTTTGGCAGGACGAAAGTGGATATTTGTATACTTTTGAAGTAACGGGGGGTAAGGGGGGTTTGTCTTAGTTAACTTAATGTCTATCGTTTAAAATTAACGTGAACATGTATGTGCGTGAAGTATACGTGTATACGTGTATACGTGTATACGTGTATACGTGTATACGTGTATACGTGTATACGTGTATACGTGTATACGTGTATACGTGTATACGTGTATACGTGTATACGTGTATACGTGTATACGTGTATACGTGTATACGTGTATACGTGTATACGTGTATGTCCTGCGACCATTGACTAAAATGCGCCTCATGGTTGTGTGATGCTGGTAAATGATAATAATTAAGCCCAGCTACAAGTTATTTGACTGCGTCGAGACCTTTACGGTCATAGCTGAGTGATACCAGTTCCCCCCCCCTAAAAATTAAAAGATACCAAATGCATGACACCACAGTTATGTGTGATCATGGGCTGATTTGTCATTAGTCCATCGAGATGTCCCATTTGAGAGGTTAGTAGGATTGAATTCGTGAGTTCTTATGGCCCTGAGGTAAGAACCAGATGCCAGATATAGATTCAGTTTAGCTACCCCCACGTTGAGATGGGCCCGGAGCGAGAAGAGGTACACTTTTTACAAGGGTTGCTGGTTTCTCGAGGCCTGGTGATTAAGCTTTGCGGGCTAGGTGAGTTGCACTTGTTCCGAGGACCAATAGTGTTTGAATCAAGTTATTGAGGTTCATGTGGTTATGTAAAATCAATCACCGTATGTACATGCTTATATGCATGGGGCAAACCACTAATGCACGACGTACATAGGGAGGGAAAAAAGAAAAATAGATACTATGGTGGCACAGCAAGTGTAATGGTATATATGAATATGGGGAGTTCAGTGTGTCAGGGAATAGTTTAACTAGAACGTCAGCTTTGGGTGTTGGTGGTGGGGCTGTTGCCTCTTCCTTGAGTCTTAGGGAGAGTTGTGGTGTTCTCCATTTTTGGTTTACAAGACCAAGGTAATTGTTATACTACAAAGACTCTTCATTTTAGGATGTTATTTTCGATAATGCCGGCGACGGGTATGAGAATTAGGAGGATTGTGAAGTACAGGATAGAGGCTAGTTGGCCGATAGTAATGAAGGGGTATTCGACTGGTTGTCCTCCGATTCATGTTAGTGTAAGTAAGTCTGCTACTAGTAGTCAGAAGAGGAATTGGCTAATGGGCCGGAATATTATTCCTCGCTGTTTTGATGTGTGAAGTAGTGGGATAATAGCTAGGACTAAGATTGATAGGAGTAGGGCTAGGACTCCTCCTAGTTTGTTAGGGATGGATCGTAAAATGGCATAAGCGAATAGAAAATACCATTCAGGTTTGATATGTGGTGGAGTGCTGAGGGGGTTGGCTGGGATGTAATTGTCCGGGTCTCCCAGTAGATCTGGTGAGAATATTACTAGTAATATTAGAATTAGGATTAGTAAGAGGGCTCCCAGAATATCTTTAATTGTATAATATGGGTGGAATGGAATTTTGTCTGAGTCGGAGGAGACTCCTGATGGGTTATTTGATCCTGTTTCGTGTAGGAATAGCAGGTGTACTATTACTAGTGCTGATGCTACGAAGGGGAGAATAAAGTGAAAGGCGAAGAATCGTGTTAGGGTTGCTTTATCAACTGAAAATCCCCCTCAGATTCATTCTACTAGATTGGTTCCGATGTAAGGAATTGCTGACAGGAGGTTGGTAATGACGGTTGCTCCTCAGAATGATATTTGTCCCCATGGAAGTACATAGCCTATAAATGCTGTGGCTATGATTGTAAATAGGAGGATGATGCCAATATTTCATGTTTCTGCTAGTGTGTAGGATCCGTAGTATAATCCTCGTCCTACGTGTATATAGAGACAGATGAAGAATATGGAGGCTCCATTTGCGTGTATGTACCGAATAATTCAGCCGTAGTTCACGTCTCGGCAAATGTGGGTGACTGATGAAAAGGCTGTAGTGGTGTCTGAGGTATAGTGTATGGCTAAGAAAAGGCCTGTTAGGATTTGTAAGGCTAAGCATGCCGCGAGGAGGGATCCAAAGTTTCATCATGTTGAGATATTAGATGGTGCGGGTAGGTCGATGAGTGAGTTGTTGATGATTTTGGCCAGCGGATGTGTTTTTCGAATGTTGGTCATTAGTGTTCTCATAGTTGAATTACAACGATGATTTTTCATGTCATTGGTCTTGGTTAGATTCCATGTGGGAATGATGATAACATATTTTGTATTTATTTTAAGTATCGTCTTTGTAGTTGGTTTCGTGGGGTTTTCTTCTAAGCCTTCTCCTATTTATGGCGGTCTAGTTTTGATTGTTAGTGGGGCGGTTGGTTGTGGTATTGTATTAAGTTTTGGTGGGTCCTTTTTGGGTTTGATGGTGTTCTTAATTTACTTGGGTGGTATGCTCGTTGTTTTTGGCTATACAACTGCTATGGCTACTGAGCAATATCCTGAGGTCTGGGTTTCTAACAAGGCTGTACTGGGTGCGTTCATTGCGGGTCTTCTATCCGAGTTATTATTAGCTTGTTATATTTTGAAAGATGACGAGGCTGATGTTGTGCTTGGATTTAATGGTATGGGTGATTGAGTAGCTTATGATACGGGAGATTCGGGGTTTTTTAGTGAGGAAGCCATGGGTATTGCGGCTTTATATAGTTATGGTACTTGATTGGTTATTGTGACCGGTTGGTCTCTTCTTGTTGGAGTGTTAGTTATTATGGAGATTACTCGTGGGAATTAGCTGTTGTTAGAATTAGGGCTAGGATCAGGGTAATCATGAAGGATAGGAAATATAGTTTGATTAGGCCTTTTTGGTTAGAGATGGTGATTGATGATTTCACGTTTAGGTGGGAAATGGATTTTGGTAATAGATATTCTAGTCAGATTATGTCCATTAGTGTAGAGGCTAGCTTTTGGCTTGCTGTTAGGTTTGTCGCTGGTACTAAGCGGTGGATAATGGTGGGGAAGTATCCCAGGAGGTTTGAGAATTTGGATAGGTTTGAGGCGTGTTGGAATTTGAGGTCTAGCGAAGTTGTGCTGAGTTCTAGGGCCAGTGTGAAACCTAGTAGTGTTACGGTGAGGGCTGTGAGTTTTAGGTGGTGTGGTATAGTTAGTTGTGGGATCATCATGGGTGGAATATTGAGGGTTATTAGGTATCCTGCGAAGATGCTTCCGAGTAGTAGACGTTTGATGGGGTTGATTAATAGTGGATTATTTTCGTTCACTGAAATCGTAGAGTTAAATCGGGGTTGTCCTAGGAGTGTGGAAAATATTATTCGGGTGCTGTAGGCAGCTGTTATAGATGTGGCTACTAGGGTTAAGAGTAGGGCTCAGGCGTTGGTGTTCGATGTGTTGGCGGTTTCGATAATTAAATCTTTGGAGTAAAATCCTGTGAGAAATGGCATGCCTGTAAGTGCTAGGTTGCCAACAATTAGTGAGGTAGTGGTAAATGGTATTGGTTTGAATAGGCCTCCTATTTTCCGAATGTCTTGTTCGTCGTTTAGGTTGTGGATGATGGATCCGGAGCATATAAATAGTATGGCTTTAAAGAACGCATGTGTACAGATGTGTAGGAATGCTAGATATGGTTGGCCGATTCCGATTGTGACGATTATTAGTCCTAATTGGCTCGAAGTCGAGAACGCGATGATTTTTTTGATGTCATTTTGGGTGAGGGCGCATATTGCTGTGAATAGTGTGGTGATGGCTCCTAAGCATAGGGTAGTTGTCTGTATTATTATATTATGTTCTATTAGAGGATGGAATCGGATCAGTAGAAACACTCCAGCTACGACCATAGTGCTTGAGTGTAATAGGGCTGATACTGGTGTGGGCCCTTCCATGGCTGAGGGTAGCCATGGATGTAGGCCAAACTGGGCTGATTTGCCAGTTGCCGCTAGTAGAAGACCTATGAGTGGTATGTTTAGGTCGTTATGGTGAACTATGAAGATTTGTTGGAGGTCCCACGTGTTTAGGTTAGTTAAGAATCATGCTATGGCTATGATGAAGCCTACGTCTCCAATGCGGTTGTAAAGGATTGCTTGAAGGGCGGCTGTGTTTGCATCTGACCGTCCATATCATCATCCGATGAGCAGGAAAGATATAATGCCTACTCCTTCTCATCCGATGAATAATTGGAATAGGTTGTTCGCGGTAACTAAAATTATTATGGTAATAAGGAATATTAATAGATACTTGAAGAATCGGTTGATGTAAGGATCTGAGGATATATATCATATTGAAAATTCTATGATGGATCATGTGACGAATAGGGCCACGGGCATGAAAATTATTGAGAAATAATCTAGTTTGAAGCTTAATGATAATTTTATAGTTTGAATAGTCATTCAGTGTCAGTTTGAGATGATTATTTCTTGTCCCGAGGAAATGAATATTATTGCGGGGATTATGCTGGTTATGAAAGCGTAAGAGATAGTAGTTTTCACGTATTGTGGGTAGAATTTGCTTTCGTAGATTGGAGTGCTGGCCAGGATGATTGGTATCATGAGTATAAATAGTGTTATAATAGTAAATGAGGCGAATAAATTAATTACTTTTATTTGGAGTTGCACCAATTCTCTGGCTCCTAAGGCCAATGGATTACTTCTATCCTTTAAAAGTTGAAAAAGCCGTGCTTCTATACACGGGGGCATGAGTTAGCAGTTCTTGCATTCTTTTTCGGTAAATAAGGAGGCTTGAGCTCATATTGTTAGATTCACAATCTAATGTTTTTCTTAAACTATATTTACAGTAGAGGGGCCCTAGAATTATTTTAGGGTTTAGTGATAGCAGTAGTAGTGGTATAAGGTGGAGTATTATTAGGGTGTTTTCTCGCGTGAATGAGGGTTTAATGTTTTTGATGTGGTGAGTGTGTTTTCCACGTTGTGTTGTAATAAGTATATATAGGGAGTATAAGGCGGTAATAATGATGTTTACTCCTATGAGAATAATGGTAGCGTTAGATCATGAGAATGAGGCTATCACTACGAGTAATTCTCCGATTAGATTGATGGTAGGGGGCAGTGCTAGGTTGGTTAGGCTCGCTAATAGTCATCATGCCGCTATTAGTGGTAGCAGAGTTTGTAGGCCGCGTGCAAGGATCATGATTCGGCTGTGGGTGCGTTCATAATTAGAGTTAGCTAAGCAGAATAGTATAGATGATGTAAGGCCGTGGGCAATTATTAGGGCGGTTGCGCCTATATAGCTCAATGGCGTTTGGATAAGGATAGCTACAATTACTAGGGCTATGTGGCTTACAGAAGAGTACGCGATTAGTGATTTCAGGTCAGTTTGGCGTAAGCAGATGGAGCTTGTTATAATTATTCCTCATATTGATAACATTATGAAGGGATACGCTATGAAGCTTGTCAGGGGATTAAGCAGGATGGTGATTCGTATTATGCCGTAACCTCCTAGTTTTAGAAGTACGGCGGCAAGTACTATGGATCCGGCGATGGGGGCCTCTACATGCGCTTTAGGAAGTCATAGGTGAAGTCCATAAAGGGGTATTTTTACTATGAATGCCATCATGCACGCTAACCATAGGAGAATACTGGATCAGGAGTTTGGCAGGGTTTGGGTTCAGTATTGGGTTATTAAGAAGTTAAGTGTGCCCATGTTGTTTTGTATATATAGTAACGCTACTAGTAATGGTAGTGATCCTACTAGGGTATAAAATAGGAAGTATAGCCCTGCGTTTAAGCGTTCTGTTTGGTTTCCTCATCGGGTAATAATGATTAGCGTGGGCACTAGAGTCGCTTCGAATAAAATATAGAATATGATTAGTTCTGTAGCGGCAAATGTTATGATTAGAAATAGCTGTAGAAGGATTAGCATTGTGATGTAAAGTTTTTTCCGGGTCAGTGGTTCTTTTGATAGGTGGGATTGACTAGCTATGAGTATCAGGGGCAGGAGTCACGTAGTAAGTGTTAGGAGAGGGGCTGATAAGGAGTCCGTGAAGAACAATAATGATGAGTTTAGGCTATTGTCGTTAAGTTGACTTAGGAGTGGTAGGCTGGCGAGACTAATTAGCAGGCTGTAGGTTGTTGTATTGATTCAAATTATATGAGGTTTTGATATTCATGTTACGGGTATTAGTATGATGGTAGGGACAATAATTTTTAGCATTGTAAGAGGTTTAGGTTTTGTACGTAGTCAGTTCCGTATGTGTTAGATACTATTACTAGGAGGGATAGCCCTAGGGCCGCTTCACAAGCTGCGAATACGAGTAGGATGATGGGGGCTATGCTAGCTAGTGTGAAATGGTTATTTAGGATTGTCATTGATATTATTACGAATAGTGATAATATTATACCTTCTAGGCAAAGTAGGGAGGATATAAGGTGGGATCGATACATGAGTAGTCCTACGAAAGATACGGTGAAGGCTATAAAGATATTAAAGTATACTATGGACATTTGATAATTACGGGGTTAGTCGTAGTCTAATGAGTCGAAATCATTTGTTTTAGGTTAAACTAATTATCATATTCTGTTCATTCGAGTCCTTTTTCGGTTCACTCGTAAGCTAAGCTTGCGGCTAGTAGGGAAATTAATAAAAGTGCTATGGTGAGGGTGGTTGTCAGGTTGTTTGCGTGGGATGCTCACGGGAGAGGTAGTAGTAGTGCGATTTCTAGGTCAAATAGTAGGAATGTAATGGCTACTAGGAAAAATTTTATGGAGAAGGGCAGGCGTGCTGATCCTATAGGGTCAAATCCACATTCGTAAGGGCTGGCTTTTTCTGAGTAGATGTTTAGTTGGGGGAGTCAGAATGCGATTAGTACAAGTAAGGAGGCTAGGATTGTGTTGGTGAGTAGGGCCAGAATTATATTTATTGTTTCCTTCTGGATGGTGGCCAGAACTGGTTGATTGGAAGTCAACTGTACTAATTAATACTAAGGAAACATGATCCTCATCAATAAATAGATACATATAGGAATAGTCATACGACGTCTACAAAATGTCAGTATCAGGCGGCGGCTTCAAATCCGAAGTGATGGCTGGATGTGAAATGGAATTTTAATTGTCGCAGGAAGCATACGGTTAGAAAGGTTGAGCCGATAATCACGTGCAATCCGTGGAATCCTGTAGCCATGAAGAAAGTGGAGCCGTAAACTCCGTCGGAGATTGTAAAAGGGGTCTCGTAGTACTCTGAGGCTTGTAGAAGTGTAAAATAAAGGCCTAGGAGAATAGTGATAAGTAGGGCTTGAAGTATGTGTTTACGATCTCCTTCTATTAAGCTGTGGTGGGCTCAGGTAATTGATACGCCCGATGCCAACAGCACTGAGGTGTTAAGTAGAGGAACTTCTAGTGGGTTTAGAGGTATGATTCCTATGGGGGGTCAGCATCCTCCTAGTTCTGGGGTGGGTGCTAGGCTGGAATGGTAGAAGGCTCAGAAAAATCCTGCGAAAAAGAATACTTCGGATACGATGAAGAGGATTATGCCATATCGTAGGCCCTTTTGGACAGTTGGGGTGTGGTGGCCTTGGAATGTGCTTTCCCGGACGATGTCTCGTCATCATTGATATATAGTCAGTGTGTTGGTTATGAGACCTAGTAATAGAAGGTGGGTTGAGTTAAAGTGGAACCACATGATTAGGCCTGAGGTTATAAGGAGGGCTGACAGGGCCCCTGTTAACGGTCAAGGGCTAGGGTTGACTATATGGTATGCGTGGGTTTGGTGTGTCATTAAGTGTTATCGTGTAAGTATAGGCTTACTAGTAAAGTGAAGACGTAGGCTTGGATCAAGGCTACAGCAAACTCAAGAATTGTGAGTAGGATAAGGATAATGAAAGTGACAAGGGCCGTAATTATACTGATGTTGGTGAGGGCCAGAGTGGCTCCGCCGATTAGGTGAATTAATAAGTGGCCTGCAGTAATGTTGGCTGTCAGTCGTACGGCTAAGGCTATGGGTTGAATGAGTAAGCTAATAGATTCGATGATTACTAATATTGGGACGAGAGGGGAGGGTGTTCCCTGGGGTAGAAAATGGGCCAAGGATGCTTTAGTTTTATGTCGTAACCCTATAGCAACTGTTCCCGCTCATAGGGGGATGGCTATTCCTAGGTTTATAGACAGTTGGGTAGTTGGAGTGAATGAGTGCGGTAGCAGACCTAGTAGGTTAGTAGATCCAATAAACATAATGAGCGATATAAGTATTAATGTCCATGTTTGTCCTTTGCGATTATGGATTGATATTATTTGTTTTGATGTTAGTTGGATCAGTCACTGTTGAATAGAGGTGAGGCGGTTGTTGATCAGTCGGCCTGGTGAAGGAAATAGTATACTTGGAAATAGGATAATTAGGGTTACGACGGGGAGGCCTATTATTGTAGGGGAAGCAAAAGAGGTAAATAGATTTTCGTTCATTTCTCTTCTCAGGGGATATTTGTTTTTGATGTCGATAATGGTTTCAATTCTGGGCTTATCGGGAAGTGGTGTTTGGAAATTTTTAATTGAAAAATGATAAACAGTGTTAGGATTATGGATACAATTGTAGTGAACCATGTCGATGTATCTAGTTGTGGCATTTCACTAAGGAGAGGTTGGGGCACTCTCAATTTTTAACTTAAAAGGTTAATGCTGTATAGCTTCTTAGTGATTGAAGTATTGAGGCGGATCATTTCTCGAAGTAAGATAATGGGACGGATTCAATAACGATAGGTATAAAGCTATGGTTGGAGCCACAGATTTCTGAGCATTGACCGTAGTACAGTCCTGGTCGTATGGCTATTAAAGTGGTTTGGTTTAATCGTCCCGGGATGGCGTCAGTTTTTAGTCCTAGAGACGGTACGGCTCATGAGTGAAGTACATCTTCTGATGAAATTAGTATACGGATTGTTATTTCTATGGGTAGCACGACTCGGTTATCCACCTCTAATAGTCGCAGCTCGCCAGGCTTTAGTTCTTGCGTGGGGATTATGTAGGAATCAAAGTTTAGGTCCTCATAATCGGTGTATTCATAGGTCCAATACCATTGGTGTCCTATAGTTTTTACAGTTAGAGAAGGGTTATTAATTTCGTCTATAATATAAAGGATTCGAAGTGAGGGTAAGGCGATTATGATTAAAATAATAGCTGGTAAAATCGTTCATACTGTCTCTACCTCTTGGGCGTCTATTGTGCTTGTGTGTGTTAGTTTCGTAGTAAGTATAGTTGAGATAATATAAAGTACTAGTGAACTAATTAGGAATACAATTATTAGTGTGTGATCATGGAAGTGTGTTAGTTCCTCCATGATAGGGGAGGTTGCGTCTTGAAGGCCTATTTGAAAGGGGTACGCCATAGAGGTATAAAGGGTTTTCACCTATAATTCGACTTCGACAAAGTCGTGTAATTTTTACTAATACCTCTACATTTGAGAAAGACATAATGGTTATGACATTGGCTTGAAACCAGTTTTAGAGGGTTCGACTCCTTCCTTTCTTATTTCGATACAATATAGGTAGGTTCTTCGAATGTGTGATAAGGAGGAGGACATCCGTGAAGTCACTCCATATTAGTCGATGTTAGCTCAATCGTCTCTACCTCTCGTTTGGACGCAAAAGCCTCTCAGATTATGAAGACTATAAGTATTACTGCCGTGAGTGAAATGAATGAGCCTATAGAGGAGATTGTATTTCATGTTGTGTAGGCGTCTGGATAGTCAGAATATCGTCGTGGTATTCCGGATAGGCCTAGAAAATGTTGTGGGAAGAATGTCATATTGACTCCGACAAATATGATCGTGAAGTGGATTTTCGCTCAGGTATTGTCGAGTGTGAATCCTGAAAATAAAGGGAATCAATGGACGAATCCGCCCATGATAGCAAACACTGCTCCTATTGATAACACGTAATGGAAGTGTGCTACTACGTAATATGTATCATGGAGGACGATATCTAATGATGAATTTGCTAACACAATGCCTGTGAGGCCTCCTACCGTGAATAGGAAAATAAACCCTAAGGCTCATAGTATGGCAGGAGATCATTTGATATTACCACCATGCAGAGTAGCTAGTCAGCTAAATACTTTTACCCCTGTAGGGATGGCGATAATTATAGTGGCTGAGGTGAAGTATGCTCGTGTGTCAACATCTATTCCTACGGTGAATATATGATGTGCTCATACGATAAAGCCTAAGAAGCCGATGGATATTATTGCTCAGACTATTCCTATATAGCCAAAGGGTTCCTTTTTTCCTGAGTAGTAGGTGACGATGTGTGAGATTATCCCAAATCCTGGTAGGATGAGAATATATACTTCTGGGTGTCCGAAGAATCAGAATAGGTGTTGATATAGGATAGGGTCACCCCCTCCGGCTGGATCAAAAAAGGTTGTATTTAGATTTCGGTCCGTAAGTAATATAGTGATACCAGCTGCCAGGACGGGTAGGGATAGCAGAAGTAGTACCGCTGTGATTAGTACGGATCACACGAATAAAGGAGTCTGGTATTGGGATATAGCAGGGGGTTTCATGTTGATAATAGTAGTAATAAAGTTAATGGCTCCCAGAATAGATGATACTCCCGCTAGGTGGAGGGAGAAGATAGTCAAGTCTACGGAGGCCCCTGCATGGGCTAGGTTTCCTGCTAGGGGAGGGTAAACTGTTCATCCGGTACCTGCGCCAGCTTCAACTAGGGAAGAGGCTAGTAGTAGTAGAAAGGAGGGGGGTAGAAGTCAGAAACTTATGTTGTTTATTCGGGGAAATGCCATGTCGGGAGCTCCAATTATTAGGGGTACTAGTCAATTTCCAAAGCCCCCGATTATAATAGGTATTACTATGAAAAAGATTATCACGAATGCGTGGGCGGTGACAATTACGTTATAGATTTGGTCATCTCCTAGTAGAGTGCCTGGTTGGCCTAACTCCGCGCGGATCAATAGGCTGAGGGCGGTGCCAGCCATTCCAGCTCATGCACCGAATAGTAGATATAGGGTGCCAATATCTTTATGGTTTGTAGAGAATAATCATCGATTTACGAACATGGGTAAAGTGGCTGATAATAGCATTAGACTGTAAATCTAAGAATGAAGGTTTAAGCCCTTCTTTTGCCAAGTCCTGTAGTGAAACGTCACGTTGAATTGCAAATTCAAAGAAGCAGCTTCAACCCCGCCGGGGCTTCTCCCGCCCGCTTTTTTTTTCCACGGCGGGAGAAGTAGATTGAAGCCAGTTGATTAGGGTATTTAGCTGTTAACTAAATTTTCGCGGGATAGAGGCCCGCCTATCTAGTAAGGGCTTAGCTTAATTAAAGTAGTTGATTTGCATTCAGCTGATGTGAGGTATAATTCTCGCAGTCCTTAGGTTGGTTGGCAGGGATTAAGTTAATGAAACTTACTTAGGGCTTTGAAGGCCCTTGGTCTGATTTAGCCTAAATCCCTAGTCTAGGATAGATATTATTGGTGTTATTGGAAGTAGTATTGTTGAGATAATGATTAGTGGGGATAATAAGGCTATCTTTTTTGTGTTCTCAAATTGTCATTTTATTTTTATATTATTTGTTGATGGAAACAGTGTTAGTGCTGTAGTGTAAGATAATCGTATGTAGAAGTATAGGTTTAGTAGTGCTGTGATAGCCATAAATGTTGGTAGAATGATTATATCATTTTTTGTTAGTTCTTGAATAATAAGTCATTTGGGCACGAAGCCTGATAATGGGGGAAGTCCTCCAAGTGATAGTATAAGTACTAGGATTAGGGATGTTATGAGGGGCAATTTGTTTCATGTGTGGGATAGTGATAGTGTTGTTGTAGATGAATTATATATAAATAGTATAAATGTTCCAAGTGTTATGGTGATATAGATTGTTAGGTTTAGGAGTATTAGGGTAGGATTATATATTACGATAATGGTAATTCATCCTATATGGGCGATTGACGAGTAAGCTAGGATTTTCCGGAGTTGGGTTTGGTTTAGTCCTCCTCATCCTCCCACTAGTACTGATGCAATTGCTATGGTGATTAGTAGGTTTGGGTTGATTGACGGTGCAACTTGGTAGAGAACGGATAGGGGTGCGATTTTTTGTCATGTGAGTAAAATTATGCCTGATGATAGTGGGGTTCCTTGTGTTACTTCAGGCACTCAGAAGTGAAAGGGAGCTATTCCAAGTTTTATTGCTAAAGCGATAGTTAGGAGGTTTGATGCTGTTGGGTTTGGGAGTTTTAGAACTGTCCATTGTCCTGAGGTTGTTAGGTTAATGATAATGCTTAGTATTAGGAGTATGGATGCGGTGGCTTGGACTAGAAAGTATTTTGTGGAGGCTTCTGTGGCTCGGGGGCTAAAGTTTTTTATCAGAATTGGAATGATTGCTAGCATATTTATTTCGAATCCAATTCAGATTATTAGTCAATGGGAACTTGTTAAGACAATTACGGTTCCTAATACGACGGTTGTTATAATTATGATGAAGATAGGGGGTTTTATTAGTATGGGAAGGGGATTAACCAACATTTTCGGGGTATGGGCCCGATAGCTTATTTAGCTGACCTTACTGTAGGATGTGGTGTATTTTGGGTAGCACGAAGATTTTTGATTTCTTAGGGTTGGGTTCGATTCCCATTGTCCTAGAAATAAGAGGGCTTGAACCTCTATTATTTACTCTATCAAAGTAACTCTTTTGGTCAGACATATTTCTTACGTTTGAGGGGGAACGCTAGCTGTGATTACGGGTAGGGTTATGTGTCATATACATAGGGCTAGTGTGAGGGGTAGAAAATTTTTTCATAGGAGGTGCATTAACTGGTCGTAGCGGAATCGGGGATACGATGCTCGGATTCATAAGAATAGGATTGTCAGTGCTAATGTTTTTAGGGTGAAGTTGATGGTGTATAATTCGGGTATGTATGGGCTGTGGAATGCCCCGAGGAACAGGGTAGTTGTGAGGATATTTATTATGATGATATTGGCATATTCCGCTAGGAAAAATAGGGCAAATGGGCCTGCCGCGTACTCTACGTTGAATCCCGAAACTAGTTCTGATTCTCCCTCTGTTAGGTCGAATGGGGCACGATTAGTTTCCGCTAGGGTAGAGATAAATCATATCATGGCTAGGGGTCATGTTGGGAAGATTAATCATAGGTGTTCTTGGGTGGTGATTAGTGTAGATAGAGTGAAGGATCCATTTATTAGAAGTACCGACAGGAGAATAATGGCCAGGGTTACTTCGTATGAAATGGTCTGGGCTACGGCTCGTAGGGCCCCAATTAGTGCGTATTTTGAATTTGATGCTCACCCGGATCATAGGATTGAGTAAACAGCCAGACTTGACATTGCTAGTATAAATAGGACTCCTAGGTTTATGTTGATGAGAGGATATGGTATGGGAAGTGGGATTCATATAGTTAGGGCCAGGGTTAAGGCTAGGATGGGGGCTGTAATAAATATAGATGCGGAGGAAGTGAGTGGTCGTAAGGGTTCTTTGGTGAATAATTTTACGGCGTCCGCAATTGGTTGTAGGAGTCCGTAGGGTCCTACGATGTTGGGGCCTTTTCGGAGCTGCATATAGCCTAATACTTTTCGCTCTACTAGTGTCAGGAAGGCTACGGCTAGGAGGATTGGGATAATTAGTGAGAGGATATTAATTATAATCATAATGTTAGGGAGAGGAGTTGAACCTCTGAGGTGTAAAGGTTTAAGTTTTACGCAATTGCCGGGCTCTGCCACCCTAACGAGCCCTGTTCTTGGGCTTAATGATGTGGTTAGACTGGCTAAATTAAGATTATATCATTTATAGGTCTGAAGGCGCTTATGTTTAAGTGGGCCTTGCTTCTCTTGTCCTTTCGTACTGGGAGAGGCTAGTTAATAGATAGAAACCGACCTGGATTGCTCCGGTCTGAACTCAGATCACGTAGGACTTTAATCGTTGAACAAACGAACCCTTAATAGCTGCTGCACCATTAGGATGTCCTGATCCAACATCGAGGTCGTAAACCCTGTTGTCGATATGGACTCTCGAACAGGATTGCGCTGTTATCCCTAGGGTAACTTGTTCCGTTGATCAAAGGTTTTTTGGATCAATTAATGATAATTTATTTCGACTGGTATGTCTAGATTTATATCACTCGGAGGTTGTTTTGTTCTCCGAGGTCACCCCAACCTAAATTGCTGACCCATATGCAGAGTTGTTTTATCCCGTTTTGGTTGGCTTGAGTAGGTTCTGATTGGGCAAGTTAATTGAAGCTCCATAGGGTCTTCTCGTCTTATTGTGTTATTCCCGCCTCTTCACGGGAAGGTCAATTTCACTGATTGGGAGTAAGAGACAGTAAAACCCTCGTGTGGCCATTCATACAAGTCCTTATTTATAGAACAAATGATTATGCTACCTTTGCACGGTCAGAATACCGCGGCCGTTTAACTTATGTCACTGGGCAGGCAGTGCCTCCAATACTGGTAATGCTGGAGGTGATGTTTTTGGTAAACAGGCGGGGTTTGTGTTTGCCGAGTTCCTTTTACTCCTTTTAATCTTTCCTTGATTGCATTCCTGTGTCGGTTTAACAATTGAATTAATAGGTTGTTTATTGGTTGGTTATTTTTATCTTGTTGTTAATTATCAGCGGGCATCCGTTTCGGTTATAAGTTTATGCAAGGAGAAAATGATTCTTGTTACTCATATTAGCATTATTTCTTCTATAATTTAAATAGATTAGCCCAGTATTATATTAGGAGTTGTCTAGAGGTTTATGGTATTATGGTTTTTCGGTTGTTGAGCTTTAACGCTTTCTTAATTGGTGGCTGCTTTTAGGCCTACTATGGTTTATGGTTATGTTTACTCTCTAAGTAAGGTTGTATCCTTTGTCTAAAAAGCTGTACCTTTTTAGATTATATTTTAAATTTACATTAAAATTTTTAAGGTTTTTAGGTAAATTTAAAGTTGAACTAAAATTCTGTTCTGGGCAACCAGCTATCACCAGGCTCGTTTGGCTTTTCACCTCTACCTATAAATCTTCTCACTATTTTGCTACATAGATGAGTTCATCCCGAGGATTGTTCGTAGGTAGCTCGTCTGGTTTCGGGGGGCTTAGCTTAAGTTCTCTTTGTTAAGTGGTTCTAGCTAACTCATTATGCAAAAGGTAAAAGGGATAATCTTTGCTGTTTTTTACTTTAAATCTTCTTTCATCTTTCCCTTGCGGTACTGTCTCTATGGCTCCGATTGAAAATTTCTATCTCCTATACTTTAGTGTGTAACTAAATGTTTTGTTTAATTATGGTTTGGTAGTTGGGTTGTTTGTTGTTTGGGCTAGCTTTTGTTCAAAGTGGTCATTGGATGTGAAATCTTCTGGGTGTAGGCCAGATGCTTTATTTAAGCTACACTTTGGTTTATCCAAGCACACTTTCCAGTATGCTTACCTTGTTACGACTTGTCTCCTCTTATGATTTTGTGATAATTTATGTATATGTTTTGGGGTGATTATTTGAGGAGGGTGACGGGCGGTGTGTGCGTGCTTCATGGCCCAGTTCAATTAAGCTCTCTATTCTTAGTTTACTACTAAATCCACCTTTAGTCATTAATTTCATAAGAACTTTCGTATGGTGTGTTCTTGTTTAGAAAATGTATCCCATTTCTTCCCACCTCATGGGTTACACCTTGACCTAACTTTTTTACGTGCAGATGATTGTGCTTACTTCCTTTCCTTTTAAGGGTTTGCTGAGGATGGCGGTATATAGACTGGATTAGCAAGAGGTGGTGAGGTTTATCGGGGTTTATCAATTATAGAACAGGCTCCTCTAGGGGGGTGTGAAGCACCGCCAAGTCCTTTGAGTTTTAAGCTGTTGCTAGTAGTTCTCTGGCGGATAATTTTGTTGAGTGAATTATTTATGTTTAGGGCTAAGCATAGTGGGGTATCTAATCCCAGTTTGGGTCTTAGCTATCGTGTAGTCAGAAGTAATAAAGTCACTTTCGTAGCATATTTTGTATTAACGGTAGCTTTTTACGGCTTGGTTAAATTTTAACTTTAGTGCTGATAAATCTTTTACACGCTTTACGCCGTGGGCCCGTTAGTTTGGGTTAATCGTATGACCGCGGTGGCTGGCACGAAATTTACCAACCCTTTAATTAATATAACTTAGTCAAACTTTCGTTCATGGCTTAATTTTTATTACTGCTGTGTCCCGTGGGGGTGTGGTTGAGCAAGGCGTTGTGAGCTACTCATTGAGTGTGCTTGATACCCGCTCCTTTTGATCGGTTATAGAGATCTGAAGGGCATTCTCACTGGGGCGTGGAAGCTTGCATGTATAATTTTATTAAAAACTAACGGAAGGGCCAGGACCAAACCTTTGTGTTTATGGAGTCTTATGACTCATCTAGGCATTTTCAGTGCCTTGCTTTGGGTTTAGTTAAGCTACATTAAC